CACCAGAACTCCCAGTCTTAGAGCCAGAAAAAGATAGGTTTACTCTTTCTTCACTTGAATTCAAATGCCCATCCGAACTCAAACGCGGATTTCTTTTTTGTTGGAAAAATCCAAGAATCCGGATTGAAGTCTCGTGTCGTAAGAAAAAAAAAAGAATAATCTGGGAAGAATAAAATTTTTTATTGAACGTGTTGATTCATATTTATTTTGACTACTTTCTGATATTTTATCATATTCTAATTCTATTCATTTTTATTCGATCTTCCCGGAGTTCATTCTCCGGGCAACTCCGTTTAACCGGTGGATTCTTTCCAACCTACTTCTTTTATGATCTCATTGGAAATCATATAAAGACAATTCCTATTTGATATAGCTATTTGTGCAAGTATTTTACGATTAAGAAGCAACTGTCTCTTGTACAGATCATTTATTAATCTACTATAACTATAGCATACCCCCCTTTCACGAATTGCTGCATTTATTCGAGTGATCCACAAACGACGAAAGTTTATTTTTTGCCTATCCCTATCCCGATGAGCCGAAACCAAAGCTCTTATTTTTTGTTGAGTAATAGTTCGAGTAAGTCTTGAATGAGCCCCCCGAAAGCTTGATGCAAATAAACGAATTTTTGTTCTACGTCTCCGAGCGATATATCCCCGTCTAATTCTGGTCATTGAATAAATGAAACTTTAACGAATAACTAATAGATTTCCTTTCTTTCAGTTATTCTTTTGCCCCTTTCCTAGTATATTAATAACAAAACGGATTTTTCCAATGTATAAACTAAGAATTCCAATGGCTTTCGCTACTATAACCTTCCCAACCACGATTTTTTATTTTTTTTTTTTTAGGCATTTCACCTCGAAATACGAAATTGTACTATACTAGGTTAAAAAAAATAGCAATGATAACTAAATAGTGGATTCCATCGTTTCTATGGTTACTTCTTAAACGGTGAGGTCTTCTCTATACACCGGAGCCCTTACTTCATTTAATCAATGTTATTGCTAACTTGTATAGTTCACATTCTTCGGCTCTACCCATGAATTATCCAGTAATAGGTCTTTCACAACGAGCTCTACCTATACAGTAACGGTATTTAATTATGAAAGTTGGCTGGGTAGCTGACCCTGTTAGTCCGTTCTTGCAAGAGGGGTCTATGTTACTAAGATTTCCTCCGCTTAATGGATAACCATTTGCTACCAATGGAGAATTACTTCTCATCTTGAATTGAGGTGAGTGGTTTTACACCAATAGAAACCATAAATTTCATACACAATAAAAGGGATATGACCCCATTTTCTTATTTTTAGATAGTAAATGTAGTTTGTTTTTCCGTTCTATCCTATTTGATCATTGATATTCGAACATTGTTCTCTTTCCTTTGTTCTAGTTTATGATCTGAACGAGTCGCACATACACCCTAGTACATGTTCCTCGACGCTGAGGGCATCCCCGAAGCGCAGGGGATTTTGTGACATTTCTGATTGGCTGTCTTGTATTTCTAATAAGTTGTTTAATCGTTGGCATGTTGAATCATATACATAATGGGCTGGTTTAGATCGATCCTAACCGTATGATTATGAATGACTTTTATTCAATAGAATAGAATCGATAGATCAATAGAATCATCAATCAATAGATAGTAAATAAATAAAAGTCATAGAATATTAAACGCGGCAGGGTTCATTTTAAATCACGAATTGACGCGAAATTCAGGCTATTTATTGTCATTCAACCGCTACAAGATCAACAATTCCATAAGCTTGGGCCTCTGTTGCTGACATAAAAATATCTCTTTCCATGTCTTCGGATACAACCCAGAAGGGTTTCCCCGTTCTTTGTACATAAACCCTTGTCAGGGTTTCACGTAGTTTCAGCAGTTCTCCCACTTCCAGGATGAATTCTCCCGTTGCTACTTCAGAAAAAGAACCAGCGGGTTGATGGATCATTACCCTGATGATATAAGATAAAAAAGGTTTCTCTATTTCGCATGATGAGGGGAAGATAAAAGAAAGATAAAAGAATAACAAGAAAAAAGATAGAATCGAACAACCGTACGGGCATTATGCATTGCATACGGCTCTACAATAAAATTGACCCTTACCTTCATCGATCAGACCCCGATCGGTAAATGATCAACTTACCACCCTTCTTTTCGGAGGAATTCAAAAATACTATGATGGCTCCGTTGCTTTCTATATTTATTATATTTTTTTGTCTGTGATTTGTCTGTCATTCAGCAATCCCAAGGTTGCTTTTTTGTTTGATCAAATAAACTAAGGAAAAAAGAATCTTGTTTTTTTTTTTCGCTCTATACTATAAATATTGTTAAGAGACCTCAGGTGTGAAAAAAGTTTGTGACGCTGAACTGGACTTCCGATAATAAAATAGGAAATACCTTTTTCTCATATTACTCTCTCGATACATAATCTAATGTTTTGAAAACAAAATTTCTTATATCGAATTCAAAGTGCCATGCTATTATTACTTAAATATT